CTTTAGAATACAATGGGTTTCGAAAAAAAAAAAAAAGAATTCTTTTTTATTTTCTATTGGTTGATAAACCGACCTAGGTAAATCCATGAGTGCAATTCGACTAGTCTTTACTATATAACCATTTGAACCCTAAATTGTCCTGTAACTCAGATTCCAGAGTATATCTTTTAACGAGTCCAACAAAAAAAGGAAAATTTATTTTTTCCTTGCAAATATTAAATGAAATAATGATAAACTGGAACTGAAGGCCCCTTTCTCGCGTTCGTTCTCTATTTGCATTGCTGAAACAAAACAATATGGGAATCAGATTTTGAAATTAAGGAAAGATATTGAAAAATCCATTTTTCAATTTTTCAATATTATATATATATATATTATATGTATCGGAAAAGAATAGCGTCCTATAGAGCGTCCATTAACAAGAAAATCAAATCATAAATATCGAAAAATTCTTGTCTTTTGTGATCTAAGAAACTAAAAAAGGAAATAAAAAACCCGCTTTCTACAATTTAATATATATCGAATTTCAATATCAGAATAGCCAATATAGTCATGATTCAATGGGTCAGGTCCACTTACTTTTTTTTTAGTTACCATTTTTATGGTAGGTTTGGTGGGAAGCAATAGGGAAGTAGGAATATTTTGGTTTGTGATTAATAAATAGGGGTTGGATATCTAGAAAATTTATGTTATGTTTCCTGGAATATTGAAATAAATAATAATAAGATATAAAGAGGACTATTATGTCACTACTATGCCACTACAGGCTAGAAGCCCTTACCCACTAAGTTCAATTAGTCAATATAATAATAATTAAATGTTCAATTTTTTAATTATTAATTAGAACTCAAAATAAAATAATAAGAACTCATTATATTATAAATAATACAAAATAGTGTTTGCCTTTTTTTTATTATCAAAAATATCTGTATTCTTCGATGAAAAACGAAGACAAAGACTCGAGTTTCATGAAAAAAGCCCTTTATCGGATTTGAACCGATGACTTACGCCTTACCATGGCGTTACTCTACCACTGAGTTAAAAGGGCTTGCTTAATTCATGACTTAGCCATTTTCCATTATGAGTCTACTGCATATATGTATATATGCAGTAGACTCATAATGGAAATAATGGAAAAAAAATTCTATTTACCTAGAAAAGGGGTAAAATTTTTCTCGTTTTTGAATTTTCTGACTTAATGTGAGATAGTGATAGGCATATTTTATCTGAACAAGAAACGAAGCAATGAGTTAAAATGGAAGAAAAAAAAAACGTTCAATTCAAATCCTATAGAATCAGAATATAAAAAGACTGCTCGAATCTAGCCATACCATTAGATTATATTGACAATTCCAAAAAACTATTCATACTATCATTATAGTATGATGACGGTCGGGCGAATATGCCCCCATCGTCTAGCGGTTCAGGACATCTCTCTTTCAAGGAGGCAGCGGGGATTCGACTTCCCCTGGGGGTAGGGTACTACGAAAGGAAGTTGATCATGGATTATCAATAAGCATATAAAGAATTCTTCCTGGGTCGATGCCCGAGCGGTTAATGGGGACGGACTGTAAATTCGTTGACGACTGTCTACGCTGGTTCAAATCCAGCTCGGCCCAAGAATTCACCGCCCCATGAGTAAGATATAATTAATTTATCCTATAGAAAAGAAAGGGTAATGCCTGCTTCGTAGAGAAATAAAGAAAAATTTTTCTCTATCTTTTTTTTTTCATCTCATTGAAAGATTGATTATTTTTATTTAAAAATAAAATCAAAAATCACTAGTTACTAATAATCCGTCTCACTCTCATTAAAGCCCGTGTTTATGTGGATATAATATCAATATAGCATTCGCATATCTGTTACGTTCCAACATGACGAGTAGAATATTCTTATGAAATCCTAAGTATATGTATGCTATACACCTCGCCGGGATTGTAGTTCAATTGGTCAGAGCACCGCCCTGTCAAGGCGGAAGCTGCGGGTTCGAGCCCCGTCAGTCCCGAACTAGGATCTCATGAATTGAGAAATGAATTTCTCTATTTTTGCGAAAGGGAAGACGAAGAGCAAAATGGAATCAAACAAATTCGCACCGTAGAGATTATTTCTTTTGTTTCGCATGTCTCATCAGATAAATATGGTAAGTTCCTTTTCTTCCCCAGTACTAATTAATAAGGAAAAATATATGTGGATTTCGTACAATTGGTACTATTACTATATTCAGTATTTAAAGTTTAAGAGATACCAATACTCTTTTTTTTTTTTCAATCATTCTGCTCTTGATCAATGAAATGGAATAGAGTGCTCAGATTTTTTTTTTTGGGGGGGGTACAGACACAAAATAGCTTTGTTTATTATATGATATACAATGAACTTAATCTTCATAGAATTTAATTCTCCGGCAAAGTACTTTTTAGATTAAAGAACATCTTTTCTAAATCTAAATTTTTTTAGTTTTAGCCTCAATTATGACTACTGATTTGAAACAATTTATTTTATTCTCATTCCAATTTTATATTGAATTTTTGATGTATACGTTCCAACTCCAATCCAACAAAACAAAGAGTATACTAATAAAATAACATAAAATAAAAGACCAACAAAACCAAGTAGGGCTCCTTTCTTTTCTTATTCTTAGTAAAGGTAAAGCTTGAATAGTCGATTTTTTAGACTTAACCTTACCTTTTTTACATCTCACTTATACTTATACTGTTCGCCTCTCTGTATGCCCTAGAGAATACCGGTTATATAATACCTTATAATTCTATATAAAAAATCCTATGTATATGTATAAGTAGAAGAATTGTATAAGGAAGATAAGATGCTAGGTTATAGAAAAGAACAAGTGGAAAAAGGATGAAAACCTAATGATAGGTATTTATGATCTAATCAAAAATGGTTTTTTGTATGGATAAAAGATCTCCCTATGTTATACTATTCAATTCTCAACGAGAAATTGATTTGATAGATCAGAAATTTTTATTCATAATATTGATCTGATTCAGTATCATCAAGATACAATTCATCCCATTGAATTTACAGGAATCAAATTTATCATCTCTATGGGATTAGATCCCGAGTTAAGTTATTGCGAAAAAAAAAAAGATTAGATTATGGAAGTCAATATTCTCGCACTTATTGCTACTGCACTGTTCATTCTAATTCCTACTGCTTTTTTACTTATCATCTATGTAAAAACAGTTAGTCAAAATGATTAATTTGAATGAAACTTGAATTATCAGTTCTTAGCAGTTCAATTCAATTCAATGATTCAAGAAATGAAAGAAAAGAATTCAAACTCTAAGTCTTAAATGAAATGATTGCGCTGAGCTGGAATCAGAACAGAAGTAGCTTATTAAGTATCTAAGCTAGTGTGATAGAAAGAACTATATATTATAGTTCTTTCTACCACACTAGCTAGTATTGTATACTAATATTAATATAGGCTTCATATAGATAAAATTACAATATGTATATAGTAGATGTACATATAGATAAGATAAAACTTTAATTCTATTTCTTTTTTTTCATCTCAAGAAGTCATTGATTGAACAATTAATGGATGATCCGCGTAGTTATATGATAACTTCTTCGGATTTGGAAAAGGGGTTAGAGTAAACCTGGCCGTTTTTCGTGTTTAAACAAAACATGAGATGAATCAAAAAAGTATAATTTCTAGAATAGAAGTTTAAAACAAATGTGAAATGTGTGATATGTAAATAGCCTAACGGAAGAAAGATCTAATTTTATTATGTGTAGGACCTCTTTTCTTTGGACAATCACTAATCGTTTCGCTTACAGTTGAAAGAAAATATATAGTGTCATAATAACAGAATTTTTTTTCTAAAAGAAAAAAAATATAGACTTTTTAGTCAAATTAGTCAAAATCGGTTGGAAAGAATCTTCTATTATGCGTAGATTTGAGTTGCAAAATACAATTATGATAATGATTTATTACTCTATTCCAGTACAATTTTGAATACTTTTTTTTTAGGCAAGGCTTCGCAAAACGATTAATAAAGAATTGATACAGTTCGATTGAGCAATCGATTACTCAATTTAGTATTTGTAGTGTCCACAGCACTAGAGTCCACTCCTTCCCCATACTACAAGTGAAAGAGAAAATGTAAAGACGACCATTAAAGCAGCCCAAGCAAGACTTACTATATCCATGTAAATTATGTCCCTTATTTCTATGAAAGAATTATTCGATTATTATTTAATAATCATAGTGGAATCAATGGTACAGAGTCAAAATAGGATTCTGACTTAAGACTATTGATGAACCAAATCAATTCAATGAATACATTTGCAACAAGTTTCAATATTTTAAGATTTCCGGTAGAATCAGGAAGTATTAAGTACAAGATGATACACGCGCCTTTTCTATACACAACTATATATCAGATACCTCTATTTTCTATTTGATCTAAGCTTACTGTCTTTCTATGAAAGAATCGGTAGAACCCATTGCCACTATTACTACATACATATATTCTTTTTTTTTTTCAATTGTTTACCTTTACTCTATACTATAAGAGTCGACCAACTATTCTGATTCTATGTCTGAGCACTCATAGACTTTCGTGAGTTTAAATACAAAGTATCTTCGTGCCTTTCTACAAGCCCTAAATTTATTTCCCATCATTGTATCCAATCTAATTTAATACCCAACAGAATCACGAGACGCTACTTAAAATTAAAAATTGTTTAAGAGATTTTGATATGCTAGTCTTTTATATAATCTTTTATTCTAGTAGTAAAATAGTAAAAATGAGGTGCCTCTTAGGAATCTTTGTATATCGAGATTTCCGATCTTAGTTCTTAATTCCATTCTGGAATTGATTCTCACCATTTATTTCAAAAAATTTTTGAAATAAATGGTGAGAATCAATCATTACCAATGATTAAATTAATAATTGAGGTTTTTGCTTCATCCCTATTACTGCCGATTTGATTTGGGCTAGACTTAGATTTTAAGAAAAAAAGTTACAGTCTTTTCTAAAACCTATGCTATAATTTATAAAAATCAAGCATTGACACGTCCACGCCTCCACTTCTTGCGGAGCAATAATTCATCGAATTAGATCGGCAGAATAAGAAATAAAAAATCTTTGGTTGATCAGGCGACACCCGGATTTGAACTGGGGATAAAGGATTTGCAGTCCCCCGCCTTACCACTTGGCCATGCCGCCAAATTCGATCCAAAATAAAATGGATAAAAATATTAGCCATACTCTATTTCTACTACTAATATTTCTACTACTAACTCTTTTTTTTATCTTGAATCCCGTTGTACTTAATCCTCAAAAACACATTCTTTTTTTTTTATCTGGTTTCTATTATTTTCTTCGATTTATTATATCTCAAAATATACATCAGTTAATAATTTCCCTTCTCGTTTCTTTTCTATTAAGAGTCAAATTCGGGCGACAGACTGAAAAATTCAGGGCAAATTGGAACCATTAACAATTTACTTTAAATTAGTCTTTAAATTGAAATTAGTGAATGGTTCCTCAATTTTTATCGGAGATAAAATTTGATTTCCTTGAATGGAAAAAGAAAATTGATTTATGACCGATTTATGACTAATCTCATTTTTTTTTCAATAAAAAATACTTTTCTATTTCAATTATAACAACATATATGTGTATATGTAAACCCCAAAACACAAATTGTTACCCAGATACCGAGACGGTCTCTCTCTTATGTACATATCCCTAGAGAGAATTCTCATGTTTCAATTTTTCATTGAATAAATAGATTGAAATATTGAATATAAAATACGAATTTTGGTGGAGTGTGATCCATGTTAATGTTGCTCCAGAAATTGCAAGAAAGGATGTGATATATGGATAGATAGCCGTATCAACATGTACTTAATAAATACAATATTTTTTTTTTTTAGTATATTTATATTAAGTTACACAATTCAAGCGTATTCTATAAATTTCCCTCCCTACCAAAAAAAATCCGCCAATTCTTTTTGGAACATAACATGAAATTCCCTTTTTTGTGTTAAAAAAGGGAAAACTCTATACTACTTCTGATTATTCTGTCTTTATTTCATTTATATAGATATAAAAAGGAGATTCAATCTCAATCATTCCTTTTTGTGGTATCCCGTCGGATCGTAATATCATACTAATACGTTAGGTAGAAGTTGGACCAATTTTGAACAAGGCTCCATAAGTGTAAGTAACAGAATTTTTTTCCAGAAATATTTTCTCAATTTAACCCGTCGAAAATTTGAACCTGCGCCCAAAATGTTCTTTATTCCACCGTTCCATCTCCGTTCATACGTTTGAAATAGATATATGGAGTTGACTAAAATTTTATGTGATTCAGTAAACAGAATATACATTCTATTATTGCTAAGTCGATCCATATGGGTCGATGAATAGTGAATCAATAATTGAATTTTTTCAATAAAAATAAATAGGAAACTTAAGATTAAGATGCTTCGGAATGGAAATGAGGGAATGTCCACAATACCTGGATTTAGTCAGATACAATTTGAGGGATTTTGTAGGTTCATTAATCAGGGTTTAACGGAAGAATTTCATAAGTTTCCAAAAATTGAAGATAGAGATCAAGAAATGGAATTTCAATTATTTGTGGAAAGGTATCAATTGGTGGAGCCCCTGATAAAGGAAAGAGATGCTGTGTATGAATCACTCACATATTCTTCTGAATTATATGTCCCTGCGGGAGTAATTTGGAAAACCGGTACGGATATGCAACAACAAACTGTTTTTATTGGAAACATTCCTCTAATGAATTCCCTGGGAACCTCTATAGTAAATGGAATATACAGAATTGTGATCAATCAAATATTGCAAAGTCCCGGTATTTACTATCGTTCAGAATTGGATCATAACGGAAATGCTATTTATACCAGCACTATAATATCAGATTGGGGAGGAAGATCGGAATTAGAAATTGATAGAAGAACAAGGATATGGGCACGTGTAAGTAGGAAACAAAAAATATCTATTCTAGTTTTATCATCAGCTATGGGTTCAAATCTAAGAGAAATTCTAGATAATGTTTGTTACCCTGAAATTTTCTTGTCTTTCTCGAATGATAAGGAGAAAAAAAAGATTGGATCCAAAGAAAATGCCATTTTGGAGTTTTATCAACAATTTGCTTGTGTCGGTGGGGATCCGGTATTTTCTGAGTCCTTATGTAAGGAATTACAAAAGAAATTTTTTCAACAAAAATGTGAATTAGGAAGGATTGGTCGACGAAATATGAACCGGCGACTGAATCTTGATATACCTCAGAACAATACATTTTTGTTACCACGAGATCTATTGGCTGCTGCGGATCATTTGATCGGAATTAAATTTGGAATGGGTACATTTGACGATATGAATCACTTGAAAAATAAACGTATTCGTTCTGTAGCAGATCTGTTACAAGATCAATTCGGATTGGCTCTTGTTCGTTTAGAAAATTCGATTCGAGGAACTATATGTGGAGCAATCCGACATAAATTGATACCGACTCCTCAAAATTTGGTAACTTCAACTTCATTAACAACCACTTATGAATCCTTTTTTGGCCTACACCCTTTATCTCAAGTTTTGGATCGAACTAATCCATTGACACAAATTGTTCATGGGCGAAAATTGAGTTATTTGGGTCCTGGAGGATTGACGGGACGAACTGCTAGCTTTCGGATACGAGATATCCACCCGAGCCACTATGGGCGTATTTGCCCAATTGACACGTCTGAAGGAATCAATGTTGGACTTATTGGATCTTTAGCTATTCATGTGAGGATTGGTCCTTGGGGATCTATAGAGAGTCCGCTTTATGAAATGTCTGAGAGATCAAAAGAGGCACAGATAATTTATTTATCACCAAATAGAGATGAATATTATATGGTAGCTGCAGGAAATTCTTTGGCCCTGAATCGGGGTGTTCAAGAGGAACAAGTTGTTCCGGCTCGATACCGTCAAGAATTTTTGACTATTGCATGGGAACAGATTCGTTTTAGAAGTATTTTTCCTTTCCAATATTTTTCTATTGGAGCTTCCCTCATTCCGTTTATTGAGCATAATGATGCGAATCGGGCTTTAATGAGTTCTAATATGCAGCGCCAAGCAGTTCCTCTTTCTCGGTCCGAGAAGTGCATTGTTGGAACTGGGCTGGAACGCCAAACGGCTCTAGATTCGGGGGTGTCTGTTATAGCTGAACGCGAAGGAAAGATCATTTATACTGATACTCACAAGATCATTTTATCAAGTAATGGGAACACTATAAGCATTCCATTAGTTATGTATCAACGTTCCAACAAAAATACTTGTATGCATCAAAAACCTCAGGTTCAGCAGGGTAAATGTATAAAAAAAGGGCAAATTTTAGCAGACGGGGCGGCTACAGTTGGTGGGGAACTCGCTTTAGGAAAAAACGTATTAGTCGCTTATATGCCATGGGAAGGTTACAATTTTGAAGACGCAGTACTAATTAGCGAACGGCTAGTGTGTGAAGATATTTATACTTCTTTTCACATACGGAAATATGAAATTCAGACTCATGTGACAAGTCAAGGTCCCGAAAGAATTACTAAGGAAATACCCCATTTAGAGGCTCATTTACTCCGAAATTTAGACAGAAATGGAATTGTAATGCTGGGATCTTGGATAGAAACCGGCGATATTTTAATAGGTAAATTAACACCTCAGACAGCGAACGAATCCTCGTATGCCCCCGAGGATAGATTATTACGAGCCATACTTGGCATTCAGGTATCCACTTCAAAAGAAACTTCTCTAAAACTACCTATAGGCGGAAGAGGTCGAGTTATTGATGTGAGATGGATCCAGAAAAAGACGGGTTCCAACTATAATCCAGAAAAGATTCGTGTATATATTTTACAGAAACGTGAAATCAAAGTGGGTGATAAAGTAGCTGGAAGACATGGGAATAAAGGTATCATTTCTAAAATTTTGTCTAGACAAGATATGCCCTACTTGCAAGATGGAACACCTGTTGATATGGTCTTCAATCCATTAGGAGTACCCTCACGAATGAATGTAGGACAGATATTTGAATGTTCGCTCGGGTTAGCAGGGGATATACTAAAGAGACATTATAGAATAGCACCTTTTGATGAGAGATATGAGCAAGAGGCTTCGAGAAAACTAGTGTTTTCCGAATTATATGAAGCCAGTAAGCAAACAAAAAACCCATGGGTATTTGAACCCGAGTTTCCGGGAAAAAGCAGAATATTTGATGGAAGAACAGGAGATCCTTTTGAACAACCTGTTTTAATAGGCAAGTCCTATATCCTAAAATTAATTCATCAAGTTGATGATAAAATCCATGGACGTTCGAGTGGGCATTACGCACTTGTTACACAACAACCTCTTAGAGGAAGGGCTAAGCAAGGGGGGCAACGAGTAGGGGAAATGGAAGTTTGGGCTCTAGAAGGATTTGGTGTTGCTCATATTTTACAAGAGATGCTTACTTATAAATCTGATCATATTAGAGCTCGTCAAGAATTACTTGGTGCTACGATCATTGGAGGAACAGTACCTAATCCTGAGGATGCCCCAGAATCTTTTCGATTACTCGTTCGAGAACTACGATCTTTGGCTCTGGAACTGAACCATTTCCTTGTATCTGAAAAGAATTTTCAGATTAATCGGAAGGAAGTTTGATCCGAATGAATCAGAATTTCTATTCTATGATCGACCGGTATAAACATCAACAACTTCGAATTGGATTAGTGTCTCCTCAACAAATAAGGGCTTGGGCCAACAAAATCCTACCAAATGGGGAGATAGTTGGAGAGGTGACAAAGCCCTATACTTTTCATTATAAAACCAATAAACCGGAAAAAGATGGATTGTTTTGTGAAAGAATCTCTGGACCCATAAAAAGTGGAATTTGTGCTTGTGGAAATTATCGAGTGATCGGAGCGGAAAAAGAGGACCCGAAATTTTGTGAAGAATGTGGGGTGGAATTTGTGGATTCTCGGATACGAAGA